TCCTTAGATCCCTTATTTCACTCCGATAGTATCATAGATCGGGGTCGATGCATAGGAAATGAATGCATCGACATACTATAAGATACTTACTAAGATTACTATAAAATTAATACGAAATATTAATTACTAGAATTCTAAATTCTAATAAATTGAGAAAAAAAAAAAAGAAAAATAAAACAAAGTGGAATAGATAGAACATTGGATCATGCCACATCACTTATTCTAGGGATCTTACGGAGCCTTTTGATGCATCGCATGATTCGAGTATGATCATAGAAAAGATTCTCCTCAAGCGAACCAGCCTATCCTATGCTACATAAAGGGACTTACGTGATGGTTGGATGCGGAGACACATCGGGTTGTAAATTCCAACGTGGCAGATAAAATCATATATCTGCATGGACCAATCAATAGTTCAAGTCACACACTCCCATAATCCATCCTCTTTTAGGAAAATATACTTCAACTATTCGTATCAAATAAACAAGAAAATACTTAAAAATTGAAGAGAAGTATCCAAATAATATGCCTTATTTTTCAATAATCCATATTTGTAGCAATGAAATACTCTTGTTCCTCCCCGATATGATAAATTACAAATATATATGATATGTCTTCTCTATAAAGGACCCGAAATACCTTGCTTACGTATCATTGGAAAGTGCATTAACATAAATATGGCAGTAAGAAGAGGCAATACAAAAGTATGTAAACTATAAAAACGAGTCAAAGTGGATTGGCCCACACTGGCACTTCCACGTAATAATTCTACCAAAGGCGATCCTATTATAGGAATAGCCTCAGGCACGCCTGTTACAATTTTGACTGCCCAATAGCCAATTTGATCCCGAGGTAAGGAATAACCAGTTACGCCAAAAGATGCGGTCAATACAGCCAGAACTACCCCTGTAACCCAAGTTAATTCGCGGGGTTTTTTAAACCCACCCGTAAGATACACACGAAATACGTGTAAGATCATCATTAGAACCATCATACTTGCTGACCATCGATGAACTGATCGAATTAACCAACCAAAGTTGGCTTCAGTCATTATGTATTGAACAGAGGAAAAAGCCTCTGTGACGGTTGGACGATAGTAAAAGGTCATAGCAAAACCCGTAGCTACTTGTACTAAAAAACAAGTAAGCGTAATCCCCCCTAGACAATAAAATATGTTGACATGAGGAGGAACATATTTACTGGTTATATCATCTGCAATCGCTTGAATCTCGAGACGTTCCTCGAACCAATCATATACTTTATTGAGATAGGTAATCCAATAAAGATTCCCCCTCCGAGAGACGTATATGAGAATTTCATCTCGTACGGCTCAAGGCAAAACACACAAATACTGGTTTCAACGGATATAGAATAGATAGTTTTCAACTTCTTGGAGCTTAACCTCTTGACTCGATTTGACCCAAAGATACGAAGCGAAGTAATAAAAATTCGGAATCTCTTCTTTGTGATGATAATGCCAAGAAATAAAATCTCAAGTTGGCTCATCCGTCTTTATTTATGTGAATCGTGACAGGCCTTTTGAATCTTCTCTTACCTATTTTTTTTTTTTTAGGAATTCTCTTGTTGAGACCCTATGAATCAATTGAAACCTCAGATTCATACTAGAACCACGATGATTTAAGAAAGCCGAAGCTAAACTCAAAGGTTCTCTGAGTAAAAACCATTTGATCATCACTTAATTCAATGAATGTAATGACTCAATAAAATCTAGAGAAAGAGTTTTCTTTCGGTCAAAAGAAGTATGAAGGAAAAATTGTTTGATTTTATTTAGAAAAGACCTATTTCCCCTTTTTTTTTTAGTCCGGTTGCGAGATCTGAATAATAGGTATGAATCATAGTTCAAATATTTATTTTCTTTATCTATTCTATATAGTCCGTGCTCCAGAGACTAGAATAAATATCTGACGAAGTAGAATCATCTTGATAGAGATGACAGATCCATTCTCTGTATTATCAATAGGATCAATTATAACAAGTCACACGCTCATATTCCGGAAATGAAATATCGAAACAAATAAATTTCACGATCGAACTACCAGAATGGTCTATAAATACAAGTCTTAAGTAATCTTAAGTTGAAGTATTAAGTATTTTAAGCATTAAGTAAGTCTAAGTAAAATAATCTTTTTTGATTAAAAAACCAGGAAGTCCTAGTTTTTATGAACTAATTCATTGAAATTCCATCCAGTAAAACGGATGAATTATAAATTTCCAAAATAATAGATAGAAATATTGCAAATAGAGCCATTGCGACTCCCATAAGTGGTGTAGTCCCCCATCCTGGAGCTACTTTTCCATATTCCGAATTCAATGGTTTCAATAAACTCCCTACGCCAGTTCGTCTTGGCCCAGATTTCGAACTACTCTCAACGGTTTTTGTAGCCATAAATCCTCTTTCATCATGGGTTGTAATCTGTTGACTTTGTATACCATTTCGTTGTAGTTATAAATAAACGGCATTATCGCGATCCATTGTGATCTTGAAATTTTCGAAAAAAAAATGGAAACAGCAACCCTAGTCGCCATCTCCATATCCGGTTTACTTGTAAGCTTTACTGGGTACGCCTTATATACTGCTTTTGGGCAACCCTCTCAAAAATTAAGAGATCCCTTCGAAGAACATGGGGACTAGTTGAAGTAACGAGCCCCCCAATATGAATATGGGGGGCTCGTTACTTCAATGTAAATAATGAAAAATCATTTTATTTTTTTAGTTGGAACTTTAGGTGGTTCTCGAAAAAAGATAGCGAAAAATATTATCCCTAAAGTCGAAACTAAGAGGAATGTATAAACCAATGCTTCCATAGATTCGATCGTGGTTTACAATTATAGCTTCCACACCTATTCATTTTGGATCATTTACTAAATAAATTGTAAATTTAAATTGATAATTTACTCAATTTACTATTACTAGATTCTCTATATATAAATAGACTATATTAGTATATAACTATATATTCTATAGTGAGATAGTGAGTCTTACTATATATACTATATAGTATAGTCAATTATTATTACTATTCAATAGATTCTATCTCTCATTTTTCAATATTATTCTAATATCTTCTATTATAAATAGAAATATTAAAAAATATTGAATATGAAATAGATAATAGATTCAATTAATATCGAAAATAGAAATTCTAGCTTCATTATATAAATTAATAAATTAGAAATAGAAAGACTCTATCTAAATCTAAATTTAAATACTCTAACTATAATAAAATAAAAAAAAAAGAGAGGTAAAAGATAACAAAGTCATTTTGTATCAGACTGCTTGTCTCCTTGTAGTTGGATCTCCGAGTTTTTGGAATGCTCCAAATTCTACTTGAGCATCCAAATCTGGATCAATACCGGCAAAAACATCTCTGAACAAGGTTCTGGCACCGTGCCAAATGTGTCCGAAAAAGAAAAGCAAAGCAAACGTAGCGTGTCCAAAAGTGAACCAACCCCTTGGACTGCTACGAAAAACACCATCGGATTTCAAAGTAGCCCGGTCTAATTCAAAAATTTCACCTAATTGGGCGCGTCTAGCATATTTTTTAACAGTTGCAGGATCACTATAAATGATTCCATTGAGTTCGCCACCATAGAATTCAACAGTTACCCCTACTTGTTCAACACTATACTTGGATTCTGCCCTTCTAAAAGGAACATCGGCCCTCACAATTCCGTCTCCATCTATCAAAACTACCGGAAATGTTTCAAAAAAAGTAGGCATACGACGTACAAAGAGTTCGCGCCCTTCTTTATCTCTAAATACGGGGTGCCCTAACCACCCAACAGCTATTCCATCCCCGCTATCCATTGAACCTGCTCTGAATAATCCCCCTTTCGCTGGATTATTACCAATATAATCGTAAAAAGCTAATTTTTCGGGAATTTTAGACCAAGCTTCCGATAAACTCAGATTTTCGGCTAGTCCGGCCCCAACTCTTCGATATATTTCTTGCTGGAAGTACCCCTGATCCCACTGATAACGAGTGGGGCCAAATAATTCGATTGGGGTAGTTGCTGAACCATACCACATAGTTCCAGCAACAATGAAAGCTGCAAAAAAAACAGCAGCAATACTGCTGGAAAGCACAGTTTCAATATTACCCATGCGTAATCCTTTATATAGACGTTGAGGCGGACGGACACTAAGATGGAATAGACCTGCTAATATGCCCAATGTACCTGCTGCAATATGATGAGAAGCTATTCCCCCCGGAACAAAAGGATCAAACCCTTCCGCACCCCACGCTGGATTTACAGATTGTACTTTTCCAGTTAGTCCATAAGGATCAGACACCCATATTCCAGGACCATATAAGCCTGTTACATGAAATGCGCCAAAGCCAAAGCAAGCCACTCCCGATAGAAATAAATGAATTCCAAAGATCTTGGGCAAATCTAAAGAAGGTTTTCCCGTACGTTCATCAGAGAATATTTCTAGGTCCCAATAAACCCAATGCCAGATAGCTGCCAAGAAGCACAAGCCAGAAAACAAAATATGTGCCCCTGCCACACCTTCATAACTCCAAATGCCTGGATTCGTTATAGTTCCTCCTGAAATACTCCAACCCCCCCACGAATTGGTTATTCCTAAACGAGTCATGAAGGGTATAACGAACATGCCTTGTCTCCACATTGGATCAAGAACAGGGTCAGAGGGATCAAAAACCGCTAATTCATATAGAGCCATCGAGCCAGCCCAACCAGAAACTAGAGCTGTATGCATTATATGGACAGAAAGCAATCGACCGGGATCATTCAATACAACAGTATGAACACGATACCAAGGCAAACCCATGTAAATACCCCTTTCTGAAAAATAAATAGACATTATGTAACTTTATCGCATTGGAAAAGACTAGACCGTGTACTTAACGTACTTCACCTATTCGGTATATTTTGTATAGGAAAGGATTAATATTGATCTGTATTCCTTTCTTTTATTCATAATAACAAAGAGAAACAGATCTTATTCTATACCCGATAAGTACCAATACGCAATGGGAGGTTTTTATGGGAAAGAGTGCATAGATACTTGTTTATCATTTGAAATCATTCGAACAATAGGCCGATCCAATCGATCCCATTCGTTCCAATTTTTATTTATTCATTCTGTCTTCCTATATATACTATAATTATAAATTATATCTATATAATGATAAAATATTCTATTAGATATTAGAATATAAGAATGAATAATATTCAGTTCTTTTTTATATATTATATAGTTATTTATCTAATAGAATATTTTATCATCTTTTTATATAATATAGATAATATAATATGAGAAGATATAAAAATATAAAAATTTATATTCTCACTTCTAATTTCGATATATATTCTAATAAAAAAAATATATATAATTTGAAAAGATAAAATAAATAAAAAAGAATAAAGACAATAAAGCCATTGTTACGTTTCCATATTAAAGTAAAGTATAGTACTTCATTTTTTCTTTATTTTAATGCCCATTGGTGTTCCAAAAGTACCTTTTCGGAGTCCTGGAGAGGAGGATGCAGTTTGGGTTGACGTATAGTGCGACTTGTCAGACATATTGGTCATATGGTATTTCCCCGTTATCTCCCCCGATCGAGTATTCTATGTTTCGCCCAATCCAATAGATATATATTACATATTGTATTGATTTAACCATCAATAATTCGGAGCGTGAAACACAATAATTCCTATTGGGGATCCATATTATCAATTAGAATAATTGATGGTTTACTTGAACTGATAAAATAAAGTATCCAGGCTCCGTTCAGAGAATAAATGGTAAGAGTAAAGTAATAGAATGGGAATGTAAATGTAGTAATATAAATATAAACTATAAAAAATAAAAAATCTTCTTAAAATATATAAGTATTTAATTGAGATAATATAAGAATATGAAATAGAGAATAAAAAAAATATAAATCTAATAAAATTATTAATAATTGAAGAAATTCATTAGTAATTAAATATAATCTAACTTACTAAAATAGAACTATAATATAATATATAATATATTATATGTAATATATTATTACACGATTACCGCTTATATCATAGGCTATTATTATACTTACTATAGGGATAATATAAAATTTACTACTCCAAAGGAGTAGTATGATGAATACATTGAATAGTTTAGGGAAAGGTATGAAACGAATTAAAAAAAAAGAAGTGGTACTGAAATCATTTGCTCTATATGCGCAAATGTAATTCGGGCAAATCTTCCCCCGGAGTAGAACAAGAACCTAAAAGAATTAAAAGGGCCCATTCAGGAACAAGAAAATTACATCGTTATTTGAATTTCGATGAAAGAATACATCAATAAGAAGTTAGTTCAATAAGTTCAAAAATTTTTTTTTTTATTTTCTACATTTACATTATAGAATATAGAGAAGGGGGCCAAAACTCCTGTTAAAAAAAAGAAATAGGACTGGAATCAACACATTGATTTTTTTTTCGCAATTCTTTCGAACCGTATGCATCCAAAGGTGCATGTACGGTTCTTCAGGGATAAAATTTTGCCCTAATCAACCGACTTCATCGAGAAAGATTACTTTTTTTAGGCCAAGAGGTTGATAGCGAGATCTCGAATCAACTTGTTGGTATCATGGTATATCTAAGCATAGAAGATGATACTAGGGATCTTTATTTGTTTATAAACTCTCCAGGCGGATGGGTAATACCAGGAATATCCATTTATGATACTATGCAATTTGTGTCACCGGATGTACATACAATATGCATGGGATTAGCCGCTTCAATGGGATCTTTCATTCTGGTCGGAGGAGAAATTACCAAACGTCTAGCATTCCCTCACGCTTGGCGCCAATGAGTTTTTATTTGAGATGAGAAAAAAAGAAGACTATGCCTTCGCTGTATCAAATATGAATCAAATAAAAAAATAAAATAAAGAATAAGTAATAATAGCATGGCACTTCGAGTTCGATATGAACAAACATTATTGTTTTTTTATAACATGAGATTTTTGTATCGAGATAGTAGTATGAAATAAGGGTTATTCCCAATTTGATCTTATGTGTCAAGAGTAAATTTCAGCGTCACAAACCATTTTTCTTCCACACCAGAAGTCTCTTTCTTATCTTTTTGTTATGAGAAAAAGAGTCAAAAAATGTAAAAAAATAATTTTCTCCTTCTTGGATCGTATAAAAAAGAAACTTTGGGATTGCTAAACCACAGATGAGATAAATATATAAAGCAACAGAACCATCATAGTATTTTTTTTTTTACTACAAAAGGAAGGGTGGTAAATGGATCATTTAACGATTTGGATCGGATGGGTTCTATTTATTTTTTTTTTCGATAGAATTTCTTATATCGAAAAATAAATTTCATTGCAGAGCCGTATGCAATGTACAAAAGATGCCCGTACGGTTGTTTAATTCTATGTTTTTTTTATCTTCCCCCTTACTTGAACTCAATCATGCAAGATAGAGATAGAAGAACCGTTCATAATGTTATATCAATATCATCAGGGTTATGATTCACCAACCTGCTAGTTCTTTTTATGAGGCACAGGCAGGGGAATTTATCCTGGAAGCAGAAGAACTATTGAAGCTTCGCGAAACCCTCACAAAAGTTTATGTACAAAGAACGGGCAACCCTTTATGGGTTATATCCGAAGATATGGAAAGGGATGTTTTTATGTCAGCAACAGAAGCCCAAGCTCATGGCATCGTTGATCTTGTAGCGGTCGAAAATGAAAATGCTGAGGATTTCGTATAAATATAGAATTCCGTTTACAAATTTGAATTTTCCGTGATTTGATATTGAATAGAAATCATTCATAATCATCAACCATCAGGTTAAGATCGATCTAAGCCAACCCGCTCTATTTTATCTAGAATGAGATTCTATAGACACGACATGCCAACCATTAAACAACTTATTAGAAACGCAAGACAGCCGATAAGAAATGTCACGAAATCTCCCGCTCTTCGAGGATGTCCTCAGCGTCGAGGAACATGTACTAGGGTGTATGTGCGACTCGTTTAGTTCAGATCATGAGTTTGAAGAAATGAAAAAAAAAATTATTTACGACCACTACCAATGAATAGGATAGATAGAGTGGAAGACGGACATTTAATTGACTATTTTATAATATCTAAAAATGAAGATCTATCATTGACCTATTATGTTTATGTTATGGAATTTATGGTTTCTATTGGTGTAAATCCAATCACTCCGTTTGAAATGAGAATAAATTCTCCATTGGTAGCAAAAAGTTATCCATTAAGCGGAGGAAATAAATTTATAAGAAGCAAAAAGGTTATGTTACTATTCTTGAAAAAACGGACTAACAGGGTTAGCTACCCAGCCAACTTTCAGAATTAAATGCCGTCACTGTATGGATAGCTTTTTTGTGAAAAGGACTATCTATTACTTTCTAATTAGCTAATTAGAATTGAAAAAAGAATTCTAATTGAAAAATAGATAGGTAGAGCCAAAGAGTGTGAACTATACAAGTTCACAATAAAATTTATAAAATTTGATGAAATGAAATAAGAGGCTCCGGTGTATAGAGAGGACCTCACCGTTTTATAAGTTGCCATAGAAACGAGGGAACCCACTATTCTTTTTTATTTAGTAACATTTTCGAGATACCTGGAATAAAAAAATCGTGGTCGGGAAGGTCATAGTAGCAAAAGCCATTGGAATTTATAGTTTATATATCGGAATAATCCGTTTTGTTATTAATCGACCGGAGGAAAAGGGTGACTGAAAGAAGAGAAATCAATTAGTTATTCAAGAGAGTTTCATTTGATTCAATGACCAGAGTTAAACGAGGATATACAGCTCGGAGACGTCGAAAAAAAATTCGTTTATTTGCATCAACCTTTATAGGGGCTCATTCAAGACTTACTCGAACGACTACTCAACAAAGAATGAGAGCTTTGGTTTCCTCTCATCGAGATAGGAGCAGGAAAAAGAGAGATTTTCGTCGTTTGTGGATCACTCGTATAAATGCAGTAACTCGCGAGGAAATGGTATTCTATAGTTATAGCAAACTCATACACAATCTATACAAGAGACAATTGCTTCTGAATCGTAAAATACTTGCGCAAATAGCCCTATCAAATAAGAATTGTTTTGATATGATTTTCAATAAAATAATCAATCAAAAATAAAAATCAAATAAAGGAAGAAAAGAATCTTAATAGAATCTACTATACAAGAAACAAGAATGATTGAAACAGAATTTCCCGGAGAATGGACTCCGGGAAGATAGAAGAAAAAGAAATGAAGATTTGAGTAGTAGGAATAAACGAACATCTTTTAAGAAAAAAAGATTGCTTCCCCATTTTTTCTTTTTTATAACACAAGAATCCAATCTGGATTATAGATTCTAGGTTTTTCGAGCAAAACATTAATCTGAGCTTGAGTTCCGATTGGAGTTTTGAAGAGTCTATCTATTTATTTTTGGTTCTAGGACTAGTAGTTCTAGGGATCGACTCCACTCTATCAAATTGTTTCTCATTATTACGAAAAGGTAACGAAGATAAAATACGAGCTTGTTTTATAGCAATAGTAATTAATCGTTGTTGTTTCAAGGTCAACCTATTCACCCGTCTAGATAAGATTTTACCTTGTTCACTAATAAATCGACTAATTAAACTCATGTTTCTATAATCGATTCGATCCCCCGATCCAATTGGGGGTAAACGCCTACGAAAAGATCGCTTGGATTTACGAAAAAGTTGTTTGGATTTATCCATGGTTTGCTTATCCCTTGTTTGTTTATCCCTTATATTTATATATAAAATAATATAGAAAATACAATTATCTTTTTTTTTTATTCTTCATTGAAAATCCGACCAAAAGAGGATTTGGTTTGTATTGTATATATGTTATGTTAAGTCCCGCTACTTGAAAAAATCACACACGCATTCTGTTCCATCTATTTCTTTATTTCACCGTGAATTGTATACTTTTGACAATAGAGACAAAATTTTCTCAATTCTAATCGATTGGGTGTATTGTGTCGATTCTTTTGAGTAATATATCTGGAAATGCCCGTCGATTCTTTATTGACACCCTTTCTAACACAACAGGTACATTCCAAAATCACTATAATTCTTATATCTTTACCCTTGGCCATGAACCTCCTTTTCATTTTGGATCGACTTCATTTTTTTTTATCCGAACCAAATATAAAATAAAATAATTAATAAGAAGAAAACAAAAAAATCTATATTAATAAAAGTTACTAATTAGAAATGTAATTTGTAAAGATTCTTTTTTCAAATTATAAAAATTTGAATGACTTCGAAACACTATAATCTAGAATCTCATTATTAGGAATTACTAGAACTATAAAGAAAGATAGTCATGTTCATTAATAGAAGAATATTCAGAATCTAGTAATAATTAAATAATACAATTTTTTCTAACTATGAATTCTTCCTATCCTAATCTCAGTATTTTCTTCTTTATATATTAAAATTTCATCGAACCATCCCTAGACTGTATCCACTTTTCCATTTCTTTTTCCCAAAATTATATCGCAGATTCACTTTATCTTGACTGAGGTTCGATATACTTTTTCTTTCTTCTTTCCTATCCTAAATAAAAAAAAAAAAAGAGAGCGAAATTGGAGCCATGTTACGTAGAATTAATCTAAAATCTTCTTCATTTCTTCACATATCAATAAAAGAATTCAATAAAAATGAAAAAAAGGGGAATGACAAGGCATCTGGAAATAAACGATTAATTTCTATCAATAGACCCGCTAAAGACCCAAACCATAGAGTAGTTAGCACAGGTGCCGTGGAGAGATATGTTTTTATATCTCGCATTGAAAATCCTCCTTCTTATTTTATTTTATATTTACTTTTTCTTGTAATTCTTTATTTGTATTGTATATTGTAATACATATATAGTCTAGTTCGATATTATAAATTCTAATACATAGATCATAGATAACCCAATCTTGTAGTTCAAGGTCATTTGTTTTTACAAGAAATTGAATTATAATTAGGAATTACTAACTAAAATGCATATTACAAAGATCCAGCAGATGAAATTTTGCCGACAAAAAAATGACAAGAAAATTCTATATATATATATATATATATCTATAGTTATAGGAAAAAAGAATGATGTGGAAAACAGGACATGAATTTTGTACAATGACACTGTACAACAATTTTGAAAAGGGATGTAGCGCAGCTTGGTAGCGCGTTTGTTTTGGGTACAAAATGTCACGGGTTCAAATCCTGTCATCCCTACCTATTCTTTCTCCTATGAACAGTTACGAGGGATTCATTGGGGATAAAATTTGTTATAATCTTTTATTTATACAGACTCTATTTACGCAATACCCTTTGAAATCTTTTTATTTACAATCGTATCTACTGTTATAGGATATAATAAAGCGCTCTTAGTTCAGTTCGGTAGAACGCGGGTCTCCAAAACCCGATGTCGTAGGTTCAAATCCTACAGAGCGTGATTCCATTCCGTTTATGTTATGTTGAATTACCAGGAAATAGCTTAACAAAACAAAGTATAATTGCAACTTGAATTTGACCTCCTACAATGAGGAGGTCAATAAAAAAAAAAAGAAATGTTACTCAATCAAAGGTCCAACTGATCACCGCGCCTGTATTGTAAATATGCAGTTACAAATAATCCTGTTAAAGTAATAGGGATTAGACCTAAGACGATTCCAAATAAAAAAACTTCAATCATTTAAATTTGTTTTAGGGAATAAAAAGAGAGGTAAGATCTATCCCTAAATATTAATCTGAATTATCCGTGAATCTCAATGAACAGAAATTGACAATTGACGCGGGGAGTAACCCTAAAATACTTGAAATCTGAAATTAAATATTCAGAGAGGCTTTGATTGTGATTTTTAAAAATTGTTTATTGAATTTAATTCCTCTCAAATAAGTTGTATCTTGTTCAAACCTATAAATAGAGCTGGGGTTATAGTTGAAGCAGCCAGTAAAAAACCGAAATAACTAGTTATAATAGGCATGAAAGAGCTAAATTAGATATGTTATTTTAATACATATATGAATAAAACATTTACCTAAGTCTCAATCCAGATACGATGCTAAGAAAAACTAATTGAAAGAATTCGTTTCATTCCAATCATTCCAATTAAAAATTCTTGATTTATCAGTCATTATAGACGGATACTAAAAAAAAAAAAAAAAAAGAAAAGACGAACTGCCAAAGGGATTTATCTATTTTACATAAAATAGAATGGAATTGTATGAATAGAATGAGATATTTCAATCATGATATCTTTCATGAATTATTAGAGCCCATACATTCAAGATCTTGACTTTCTCTTACTATGGCGAAGTCACTAATGTAAACCTTACTTCATCTTATATTATAAGGAAACATACATTTCTACATAGACAAAGAAGATATAGCATTTACTTTCGGTACTGATCAAGACTGCGTTGCTGCGCTAGAGGAAGGATAGCTATACTGATTCGGTCTACTCTAAATACACC